GGTATTTACAATTTTATCTGATCTATCGAGAGCCTCTTTTAGTGTCACAATCTTTTTTTGTTTTCAGTTTTCACACCAGAAAACTTTTAACAATATTTATATTATGTATTTATATTATGAAAGAATAGAATATTTATATTATGAAAGAATATAAAAAAAACAATATTTTAACTATTTGAAAAAAAAAAATAAGAAACTTTTGGATTGCTGAATAACAGACTAGACGAAGTAAGAGAGCAACGGAATCATCATAGTCTTTAAAAAATTAAAAAATATTCTTAAACAAAATTCTTAAACGAAAAGGGTGGTTATTGGATTATTTACTGATCTGGGTCTGGTATATTTTCTATTTCTTCGATGGAGGTTCAAAATCAATTTCATATTTATTTCATATTTATTGTAAAGAAAGCCGTATGCTATATAAAAAATAAAAAAGATGCCTGCCTGTACGGCTTTTAATTTAATCTTTATTAGTTTTTTCTTATTTTTATTATTACTTGTCTCAAGAGAAAGAAAACAAAAATTTATATTCTTTACCTTCTTCTTTTATATTCTTTACCTTCTTCTCAGGGTAATGATTCATCAACCAGCTAGTTCTTTTTATGACGGACAAACAGCCGAATGTATGCTGGAAGCAAATGAATTACTGAAAATGCGCAAAACTATGACAAAGATTTATGCACAAAGAACAGGCAAACCTTCATGGCAGATATCCAAAGACATGGAAAGGGATCATTATATGTCAGCAGAAGAAGCCCAAGCCCACGGAATTGTTGATATGGTAGCGGAATCTTTGTGAATAAAAAATGTGAGCCGAAGGTATTCCTCATAAATAATAAATACACGATTTGAGGTTTAATCTTCACAGGATTCCACCCACAAGCAATCGATATTTCACTGTGTTTTTGTAGCAGCAATCCATCCTTCTATATCTCACAATCGAAAGAAAAGATCTCTATTTGAAAGGGCTTCTTCCGAATCTCATTGGACCTAGCGATGATAGATTGGAAGACTCAAAGATAGATTGGAAGACTCAAAAGATTCTTCCCGTTGTCCAATATCTCCTAAAAGAAAAAAGAGGGATCCTAGTTGTAAGATATCTCCATCGCTGGAATTGAGATTTCATTCAAAGAGAAAGATATCCAATATCTGGAGTTTCTTTTTGTATATTATATGGATCTTCTTACCAACCAACCGATTAATAGAATCTAAATGATTCATAACCATCGGGTTAGGATTGATCTAAACCAACTCATTATATATATGACTCAACATGCCAACTATAAAACAACTTATTAGAAACACAAGACAGCCAATCCGAAATGTCACAAAATCTCCCGCTCTTCGGGGATGCCCTCAGCGCCGAGGAACATGTACTAGGGTGTATGTGCGACTCGTTTAGATCATAGACTAAAAAAAAAGAAATTTTTCCAGTATCGGTGATTGTTTAAGATAGTTTGAATGGAAGAATTCCATTCACACACACTATCTTAACTTAAACAAAAATCTATTCTATTAGTAAGAATTATAGAATTCTATATAGAATTCTATTGTGTATAAAATTTATGGTTTCGATTGGTGCAAACCTTAATTTGCAAGTTAAGATGAAAAAGACTTTCCCATTGGTAACAAATGGTTATCCATTAAGCGGGAAAAATCCTATTTCAAATAAACGAAAATTGTGCCCTAAATTTTGCAAGAACGGACTAAGAGGGTCAACTACCCAGCTAATCTTCATACTTAAATACCGTTACTGTATAGCTAGATTTCGTTGTGAAAGACCTATTACTAGATATTTCATGGGTAGAGCCCATGAGTGTGAACTGTACAAGTTAACAATAACATTGATGAAATCAAGATTCAATGAAGGAAGGGGCTCCGGTGTATAGAGAGGACCTCACCGTTTAAAAAGTAATCATAGAAACGATGGAACCCGCCATTTCTTTTTCTATTTAATTTACTATATTTTTTTAAATACCTAGATACAATTTATTATTTCGAGGTTAAATGCTTAGAAAAAAAGAAAAAAAATCGTGGTTGGGAAGGTTATAGTAGCAAAAGCCATTGGAATTTTTATTTTATACATTGGAATAATCCTTTTTTGTTATTACTAGACTAGGAAGGATAAAAGAATAACTGAAAGAAAAAAATCAAATAGTTATTCATCAAAGTCTCATTTATTCAATGACCAGAATTAAACGAGGATATATCGCTCGAAAACGGAGGACAAAAATTCGTTCATCAAGTTTTCGCGGAGCTCATTCAAAACTTACTCGAACTATTTCACAACAGAAAATAAAAGCTTTGGTTTCGGCTCATCGGGATAGAGATAGGAAAAAAAGGGATTTTCGCAGTTTGTGGATCAGTCGAATAAATGCAATAATTGGCCAGAAGAAACCAAAAATATACTATATTTATAGTAAATTAATGTATAATATGTCCAAGAGACAATTGCTTCTTAATCGTAAAATAGTTGCACAAATAGCTATATTAAAAGGGAATTGTCTTTTTATGATTGCCAACGAGATGATAAAAAAATAAAAACTCCCCGGAGACTGAACTCCGGGAAGGTGGTCGAATAGAAGAAATTTGTATAATAAAATAGAATTCATATGACAAAGTTATCAAAATAAATAAACAACCACGCTCAAAAAAAAAATTATTCTTCTTCACCTATTATTATTATTATCTTTTTTCTTACAACGCAACAACCCCAATTGGATTGTCATAGTTTTCGAACAAAATATCAATCCACATTTAAATATAGTTTCGATTCAAAATTGAATTCAATTGAAGAGTAACTCTATTTTTTTTTTTTTTTTAAAACTGTAGTAGTTCTAGTGGTCGACTCGCTTTTTTTAAATCTTTTTTTTTCATTATTAACAAAAGGTAACGAATTAACAAAGGGTAACGAAGATAAAATACGAGCTTGTTTTATAGCAATAGTAATTAATCGTTGTTGTTTTAAGGTCAACCTATTCACGCGTCTAGATAATATTTTTCCTTGTTGACTAATAAATCGATAAAGTAAACTCATGTTTTTATAATCAATTCGATCCCCCGATTGGATCGGGGACAAACTCCTACGAAAAGATTGCTTGGATTTAAGAAAAAGTCGCTTAGATTTATCCATGGTTTGTTTATTCCTATACCAAAATCCTATTTTGTATAAAAAAGGATTTGTTTTCTTTATATTCTTATTTTTTTTTTTATATATGTTTGTTATATAATGAAATATATGCTATAGAATGTTATATGTATCGAATTTCATGTTCTATAATGTTATATATAGAATATATATGTTATATATAGAATTTACAGATATAGAATTTACAGGTATAGAATATATAATTTAATATATCATTTTTAGAATATATCTTCTATCTGAAATCATTTTTCATCTACCTTGTAAGGGTGACACACAAGCGATCCATTTTCTCTATTTCTTTATCTCTGCATGAATCATATGTTTGCAACAAAAGGGACAGAATTTTCTCAATTCCAATCGACTAGGCGTATTGTGTCGATTCTTTTGAGTAATATATCTAGAAATACCCGTTGATTCTTTATTAACACTCTTTTGATCACAACTGGTACATTCCAAAATCACAGTTATTCGGATATCTTTACCCTTGGCCATGAACCTCCTTTGGTTTTTTGATTCACTTAACTCTTCGATTTTCAGATTCGAAGCGAAGAATAAAAAAGGAACGAAAAAGAGTATAAGTTGATAATTCAAAATCAAATTATGAAAGATTTTGTTCCAATTCATTTTATATAGTACAGTAATAATTCAGTAATACAATGATTTCGAACTATATTTCGAATCGCAGTACAGTATTTCATTTTTCATTTAAGTATCTTGTATGATATTATTGCCCCTGCCCTAGCATTCCAATTCCATTTCTGGTCTCACTCTATTATTAATAGCAATGGAATTGAATTATTAATTCAATTCCATTGAAACCTGGGAAACATTCTGAGTTTCACTGAGACCAAATACACCTTTCTTCTTTCTCTTTTTTTCTAACTTATTCTAATTAGAAAAAAAAAAGAAATGAAAGAAGAAGGAATTAATCACAGATATTTGATTGGATCTCGAATCTTCGTCACAGCTCCCGTGCCGATAACTAGAATGAAAAAAAGGGGAATATCAATGCATCCGGGAATAAACGATTAATTTCTATCAAGATACCCGCTAAAGCCCCGAACCATAGAGTACTTGCCACTGGTGCCACAGAGAGATATGTTTTTAGATCTCGCATCTCAAATCCTCCTTCGTTTTTTTTTCTTGTAATTTGTAATACACAATTACATATTAGGAATATGATCAAATGGTTATTTTATTAATATTAATAACCACTTGTATTTGTCGGGGGAAGTCCGAATTAAAATTGAATTGTACAACGATTCATTAGATATTTTTATTTATTTTATAGAGCATGATTTTTATTTTATTTAATATATATATATATAATATATATTCTTATTAATATTCTATTCTAAGAATATTAGAATTATAATCACTTATTAATATTCTAATAATATTAGAATAACTATATTATTCTATTTTTTTTATGAATTTGATTATATTAATAGAATTATTCTATTTTTCATATTTTTTTTTATAAATATTTTTGATATGTGGATTCTATTTAATTTAATATATATTCTTTTTTTTTTATTATTATACTCTATATATTCTCTTTATTTAATTAAATATTCTTAAGAAATAGAATTTTTTTTTTTCTTTTTTCATATTCGATATTATAGGATATGAGAAAGTAAAAAAAAAAAAGAAAAAAATGGCAGGATATATGATATATATAACAGAAAATTGTGGAAAAGAAGACAAAGATTGTTTACAATGACACAGGAAACCAATGGAAAGGGATGTAGCGCAGCTTGGTAGCGCGTTTGTTTTGGGTACAAAATGTCACAGGTTCAAATCCTGTCATCCCTATCCCGAACTATTAGTTATCATATGAGCAGTAAAAAGAGATCAATTGAGACCGATTTAAATTGGACATACATACTCAATATCCATAGTTAACTATGGATATTGAGTATGTATATGTATCACATAAAATAAAATTATTTATGAAAATAAAGCGCTCTTAGTTCAGTTCGGTAGAACGCGGGTCTCCAAAACCCGATGTCGTAGGTTCAAATCCTACAGAGCGTGATTCCATTCTTGTTAGATTGAGAATGAGACTGAAATAATGGCATAACAGTCTAATCTAAAGTCTGAATTTGATCTCCTGTTTTTTAGGATTAAAACAAAGAAAAGATATAGGAGGTCAAAAAACAAAAGAGATGTTACTTAATCAAAGATCCAACTGATCACCACGTCGGTATTGTAAATATGCAGTTACAAATAATCCAGCCAAAGTAATAGGAATTAGACCTAACACGATTCCAAATAGAAAAACTTCAATCATTTGAATTTGTTTGAAAGGAAAAAAAAGGAGGGTAATATCTATCCTTAAATATGAATCTGTATTTACCATGAGTCTCAATCACCAAGAATTGGAAATTGACATAATAAGGAACTATAGAATATCTAGCATATTCCAAAATTCCAAATTCATCTTCAAATTTCAAATCAAATAAGTCGTATCTTATTTAGACTGATAAAAAGACCCGCGGTTATAGTTAAAACTGCTAGTAGAAAACCGAAATAACTGGTTATAGTGGGCATAAGGAAACTAAATGAAATATGTTCTTTTTATACATATGTTTATAAAGCACTTTCCTAAGTTTCCATTTTTGAGATAAAAATAAGAAAATGAGCAAAAAATACCACTTGAAAGAGACAATTGAAAATAATTGATTCATCAATCAATTATTACGGACGAACAAAAAGAAAAATATAGTTTCATAGGCACGAAATCAATTCATCATCTGTGACATCTACCCATCCTGTGATTCCCAATCAACAGATTTATTGATCAACTCGTGAGTTGAGTAAACTAATCTAATGAAAATGTTTTCATTTTTTTCTTTCTATTCGAATTAGAATATTTTTTATATTCTATTCTATAGAATTCGATTTATATTAGAAATAGAATAAAAGAAATAGAAAATAAATATATATTATGAAAAATAAATATATTATGAATATATAAATAAAAATAAAGAATAAAAACTTTGTTGTTTAACTTCATGCAACTTTGAATTCATATGGAATAAGATAGGAAAAATATCTATGTTGACTCCCTTTTTTATTGTATCTAATTTGTTCTATTTTCATTTTTGATTTCTTTTAGAACAAAAGAAGAGAGTGACCTTAGAATGCCCTTTACTTCTTCACTTTGATTTTAACTTAGTAGATTTAGTAATGTGTTCCATTCTTCTAATATCTAGAACGAAAAGAAAAAGGTATTAGATCACTCGAAACTAGGATTCCTCAGTTTTTTTTTCTTCTCATTTTATTTATATATAAAGATCGATCCTTGTAATTAAACCAAGAAAGAGCCTTAGCCTTTTTGTGTCTAATACAAGAACAACTAATCTTATTTTGAAGAAAAATGGGATTAGTTCCTCTTTTTAATATCTATTACTGCTATTATTGTTACTGGACGACTAACCAATTCAATTTTTTAAAATGAAAAAAAAAAGAAAGGGTTCTAACAAAAAAGATCTTCGACAACCACAAAAAGTATATTTCTAGATTTCGCATCTAATTGAATTGTAGAAATTTTATGATTTCCTTCATGAATTATTAGAAACCAATTCATTCGATTCATATTTTCATTGATTCTCAGTTTCTAGTCCAAAGCTAATAATGAATGTGGAGAACCCTTATTTTATACTCTTAAACTTTGAGGAATTTTCTATTCAGTACATCGAAACAACCAACAAGGAAAAAAGAAAGAAATTTTCTAGTACTTAATCCCTCCATTGATTCTGAGATTTCGTTGCTGTGTTAGAAGAAGGATAGCTATACTAATTCGGTATACTCGAAAGAGACCCTTGGTACAAAATTGACGATCTAACAAAGATTGCATTTCAGTAAATTTCTACTTACTGATCTCATCTTTTATGGAATCGATCCCCCTTTGACTGTATAAGAATATGTGGAGCTCGGCATGTCTGGAAGCACAGGAGAACGTTCTTTTGCTGATATTATTACCAGTATTCGATACTGGATTATTCATAGCATTACTATACCCTCCCTATTCATTGCGGGTTGGTTATTTGTCAGCACGGGTTTAGCTTACGATGTATTTGGAAGCCCCCGCCCAAACGAGTATTTTACAGAAAGCCGACAAGGAATTCCATTAATAACTGGCCGTTTTGATTCTTTGGAACAACTCGATGAATTTAGTAGATCTTTTTAGGAGGCTCCAATGACCATAGATAGGACCTATCCCATTTTTACAGTACGATGGTTGGCTGTTCACGGACTAGCGGTACCCACCGTTTCTTTTTTGGGATCAATATCAGCAATGCAGTTCATCCAACGATAAACCTAATCTGAATTATAGAGCTATGACACAATCAAACCCAAATGAACAAAATGTTGAATTGAATCGTACCAGTCTCTACTGGGGGTTATTACTCATTTTTGTACTTGCTGTTTTATTTTCAAATTATTTCTTCAATTAATAGAAGAAAAGGGAATAGTATATATATTAGGAATTCTCTTATCCCATTCGGAAGGATATCATTTCATAATTATCTATGACTGTTTAGGTCTCTAGCATGACTGACTACTTGATCAAATGTGGAGGAAAGTGGGATAAATGGCCGATACTACTGGAAGGATTCCTCTTTGGATAATAGGTACTGTAACTGGTATTCCCGTGATCGGTTTAATTGGTATTTTCTTTTATGGTTCATATTCCGGATTGGGATCATCCCTGTAGTAATCGGATGAATTTAGTTTTCGAAATGAAAGCATAAGAACTCAACAGGGATCCCTCTTTCTTTGACGAATTCGAGGGGGTCCCGTTGAGTTCTTCATAATCATAAGATTTTGGATTCGTATAAATGACTCAATAGATCACTTTTTCCTATGTTTCAAAAAATCCCATATCCCATTTCATTTTTTTTTATGATGTTTTTGAAAAATGAACTTCATTAATTGATTCAAAACCCCCTTTTCTGGATAATATATGTCGATACTTTTTCTTTTCAGTTGAAAGAAAAGTAAAAGAAAGAAGGAATCACTCGATTTACTTCTTCTGGGTGGCGCAATAATATTGTAATATATTGTAATATATTACTTATGTAATATTTTATTAATTATAATAGATATATTTTCTACCGATTAAATATTCTGTGAACCGAACCCTTTTTGATACTAATGGAATCTTACTCTAAATCTATTTTAGTCTCTAATAGTATCGAATCATGATTGAATTCTTTATTTTATAAACAAGTTAATTTAATTAAGGAATTTAAAATTTTTATTTGGTCAATCAAATTCCCTCTCTTTTTTGTTTGTCCATTACTTCACTACGTATCTATTTCGACCAAGAAAAGATCTTCGACATAAGCAAGAAAAAATCGGACTCTAGGAAAAGACAAATAATCCATCCTAGAATCCCGTTTTCCCCATTTCTATTTCTACTTTACTTAATATTCTCTGCCTATTTTGTTTAGGTTTAGTATCGAGTCGAATTGAATTCTATTACAATAGAAAACAATTAATATATTTCTATTCTAGGACATTGAAATGTGAAAACAGTAACATAATCATATGGTTCTAATTGATTGTGGAGTTGAAAAAAAAAAAAGAAACAAAGTCAAATAGTCTTTTTCACAATATATCTATTATGACTGACTAGTTCTACAGTACAAGGAATTCTCTAAATATGGTAGAAAAAGACTAGAAAGAAGCAAAGGTCTCTACATAATTTTTTTAATTATACAGAATAATTACATAATCTAATTTATCAACAAAGATTTCGTTCTTTTTATGAGCTTACTATGTTGATAAATCCGCATACCTAGAAATTCATTTCGGACAATTGAACCTTCTCAAATTGTTTCTTTTTAAGAACCAAAAAGATTTGTGCCAAAATAATAGATGCCAAGAAGAACAAGAGACCTTGGACACGTAACGGATCTTGAAGCACTATTTCTGCATCCCCCTGACCAAATCCACCCACATTAGGATTACTCGTTAACGGTTGATCAAGTTTGATAGATTCACCCTCTGAAACAAGAAGTTCTGGTCCTGGAGGTATAATATCAATCACTTCACGTCCATCCGATGCATCCACTATCGTTATTTCGTATCCCCCTTTTTCTTTTCGTATAATTTTTTTTACTATACCTGTTGCTGTAGCATTATAAACATTATTATTACTCTTGCTCCCGTCGGGATAAATCTGACCCCTTCCCCTGTTCCCGCCTAAGTATATAGGATATTTTAAGAAGTGAACATCTCTCTTAATAGCGGGATCTGGAGAAAGAATAGGAAAGGTAATCTCACTATATTTCTGACCAGGAACGGGGCCTACCACAAGAATATTTTTTTTTGTGGGACGATAGCTTTGAAAAGACAGATTACCTATCTTTTCTTTCATCTCGGGCGAAATACGATCGGGAGGGGCCAATTCAAAACCCTCTGGTAAAATAAGAACAGCCCCCACATTCAAAGCTCCCTTTTTACCATTAGCAAGAACTTGTTTCACTTGCATATCATAAGGAATTCGAACAACTGCTTCAAATACAGTATCGGGAAGTACCGTTTGTGGAACCTCAATATCTACGGGCTTATTAGCTAAATGGCAATTGGCACATACAATACGGCCGGTTGCTTCTCGCGGATTTTCATAACCCTGCTGGGCAAAAATAGGATATGCATTTGAAATGGGTGCTCGAATTATTATATATATCATGAGCAATACGGAAATGGATCGAGTAATCGCTTCCTTTATCCAAGAAAAAGCATTTCTAGTTTGCATGGTCCAATCATTGATCCTGAAAATTTTTACAATAAGATTAGGTAGGTTACTGACATCGTTCCCTATCCATGATTCTGCTATTTACTGAAATCATTTTCCTAGAATATAGGAAGAATACGAGTAGAAAGGAAAAGAATAAGTAAAATTTTGAATGTTTCGCTTTTATATAGAAAAAACAAATTGGATCAGTGGATCATTTTTTCAGTCATTCATTGAATGATAAATCACTACAAGCGACGGAGATACCCGATTTAAATAACAGAAAATCCAGTATTTAAAAATGGTATCTAAAATGACTGGAAAAGTGGAAACAAGACCAGATATGATTTGATCATTCTGAGTAAATCCAAAATCTTTATAGACAGAACCAATCATTAGTTCCCAACCATGAGTTGAATGGAATCCTATACATAAATCAGTTAATAAAAGAATAGAAAAAGCTTTTATTGTGTCACTTAAGTTATATAGAAATTCTTGAACCCACGAGTTAAGAATAATGAGTTGTTGATTACCCAGAATAGAATAACCACTTAGAATAAGGAAACAGATTATATTTGTCGAGAAGTGCAAAATCGTATGAATACAATCTTGGTTGTGCGTCTTGATCAATTGGATGGTTTCTTTGTAGATTCCGATACGAAGGTTTTGTAAACGTGTTTCGGGGTATTCCTTTAGCATTTCCTCCAAGAGGAACAGTTCCTCGAACTCTATGAATTTCTTTAAAATAGTTTTTTCTTGAATGATATTCAAGAAAATTTCGGATTGTTTAGTATTCCACCAATTTGTAACCCAAGATTCCAGACTTTTCTTAAATATAAAAGAGATGCACCAGGGCAAAAAGACTATGGATGTAAGACATAGAAGGGGAATAAATGCTTTCTTTTTTGCCATTTTTCGTCTTTAATGAACTCAGCTTCATCTCATTTATCAACTATATATGATAATAATCTTTCTATCAAGCATAAGTTCTATTCCAAGTAATAGCGCCTATATCTATCCATTTCTAATTTATTCAGAGAAATGGATAATCTATTCTCGCTTTTTTTATTTGTAATTCTTAGTTCTTTCCTTTAATTTGGAAAAAAGAATACAAAAGAATACAGAAATCAAATAAGAAAATAAAAGAATCCACTGCCAATTCGAATGAAGAAGAAAAATATTGTTTCAAAAGCTATCAATTAAAAATTGATAAAATTCGAAAAATAAATGCTTTTTTAGAGAAAGCATTTATTTTTCGAATTTTATTTATACAATTATTTCCAACGGTACATCCAAGAATGCGGCCAAGTCCGAAGCTGTTTCGAAAACGCTGGCGCGCGGAGTCCTATCATAATAAACATCAACAGGAGTCAAGGGAATGGCCCCCTGTTCTCTGGTGTACATATAAAGGACACCAGTACGAGGTTCTGGGTTAGCGTAAAATTGGAGGGCCAGAATATCTTCTACACGGACGTGGGAAAGAATACAACGATTTTCTCCAGGAAATCCGTAACGAAAAAACCACACCATTCCAATTTGATTATCGTAAAGATTATAACCACTACCCACATTCCAAAAAATTAGAATCCACCAATGAAAACTTACAAACAGACCCGCGATTCCATAGAAAGTCAGCGTGGCCCCTTGTGGCAAAAAAGGAACTACAAATTCGGACGAATTGAAAGAGAAAAAATTCCTACCATAAAAACTGGAAGCTGAAATAAATAACACCCCTAATGAACCTAAAAGAGTGAAAGAAGCCCAGAAGAAATTGATTGGTTTTCGGGCCCCTGGTATAGTGTAGATCCATGTGTGTTCTTGTTCTTGGTAGCGACGCATAAGGTGTCCTGACCCCCCAAAAATGTGTTGTTGAACATGAACCAATAAACCAGCTGTTACAATTAATACTAGCCCCACTAAAGGCAAAAAAACATCTACCATAAGCATAAAATGGTACCTCAATTTTATATTTGTACCTGTTCTTTTTTGTTGATTATTAGATTAAATCCTCCTAATCTTATTAAGGCTTATATGATATTAGTATTTTCCTTTTCTCTTGTTTTTTTTTTTAATGGAATAGTTATAAAAAATGGAACAGAATAACAAATCCAAGAAAAGAAAATTGACTTTATCAAAAAAATATATGAGATTTGTCCCTACTGCCCGTATCTAAAAAATCTTGTTTTTTTGAACATAAAGAAATAAAGAAGCCATTGCAATTGCCGGAAATACAAGGCCTACTAAAGGAACAAAAACGGAAGGTAAGCTTATCATAAAATGGGTACCTCAATTTTATATTTGTACCTGTTCTTTTTTGTTGATTGTTAGATTAATATTTTTGTTATATTAATTTCATATTTTGATTATTATTATATTGTAATAAAGATAGTCTATAATCATTCGAATTCATATTCATATAGACTTATACTAAGTCTATTGAAAAAATTATACTAAGTTAAGTATAGCTAAATGAATATATATGACTATCTAGATAATAAACTAATATATATATATTATACTCTATATAGTGAGTATACATAATAAGTATAGAATATAATAAATCAATAATAAAAAAAAAAATGAATAAGATTTATTAAGAATTTATTAAGAATCAAAAGCACAAAATAGAATAATTATTAAATATTTAGGAATGTCGAACTAAATAACTGGATGAATTTCGTCCTCTATTTCTACAAGAAACATGTGTATGATAATACACCTTTTTATTATTCTTAGTCTTTTTTTATTAATATCTTATTACTTTGCTCTTGTGTGTTATAATTTGATTTTCTTTGAAGTTCAAAATTGAAAAAAAAAAAAGAATTTTAGGGTCTGCTTTATTTTTCATTTTGAGTCAAAGGAAAGAAACCATGGAACTGAAATAACTCAGTTAGAACCTCCTTTAAAAGATTACGTGGTACAATTGAATCAAATAAGCCCTTTTGGAATAAAAATTCAGCCGATTGTGAACCTTCGGGCACTTCCTTATTCAACGTTTGTTCAATTACTCTTTTACCCGCAAATGCAATGTAAGCATTTGGTTCAGCAATAATGATATCTCCCAACATGCCAAAACTAGCTGTTACCCCACCAGTAGTAGGAGATGTAAGTATCGATACATAGAATAACTTTTGATTGATTTGATAATCATATAAAGCAGAAGAGATTTTAGCCATTTGCATTAAGCTCACACTTCCTTCTTGCATACGCGCTCCTCCGGACGCACATACTATAATAAGAGGTAAAAGTTGATTGGTAGCATATTCGATCAACCGGGTTATTTTCTCACCCACTACGGATCCCATACTACCCCCCATAAACTGAAAATCCATAATTCCAATTGCTATGGGAATACCGTTTAGTTGACCTGTGCCTGTTTGAACAGCCTCCATTAATCCTGTTCTTTTTTGATAAGAATCAAGACGATTTTTATAAGGTTCCTCTTCCGAATGAAATTCAATGGGATCCAGAGAAACCATGTCTTCATCCATAGGATTCCAAGTACCTGGATCAATCGAAAGTTCGATTCTATCTGAACTGCTCATTTTCAAATGATATCCACAGTGTTCACAAATATTCATTTTTGATTTCAAAATTTTCTTATAATTTAATCCATAACAATTTTCGCATTCAATCCACAAATGCTTATATTTTTGAGTCTCATCGAGATCATTAGAACTTTCTCTTTTTGTAAAATCACTATCATTTGTATTTGTCTCATTCGTGCTAGTGATTATACTAGTACTATTGCTTTCACCACTATTTCTGACCTTACCATAAATGTAACTATTAAACTCACTGTCATTGTATTTGTCACTATCACCTAAAATGTAACTATCAATACAGATTTGAGAACGAAGATAACTCTCAATGCAACTATTAATGTTATTATTCCAATTCGATTTCGTATCATACATGGAATAATCATCATCACTCTTAGAGCTATTCTTCAAAAAGCTAGAATTCTTATAACTAGATAAAAAACTTTCTGGTTCATTTAGAAAAGAATGATCATTGTCAATCTCCAAAATGTGATTTTCAATAGCAAAATATATGGAATAACTCTTTCTCTTACTATCCATAACTAAAAAAGTTTTATCCGATAGGAAATTCCGTATGTTCCTGAAATAATCAACATTGCTGTAACTAGAATTCTCACTATTCCAACTATGAATGTTTTTATCCATATCAGTTAAAATTGGGAGGTCTTCACTTACACCGGTATTTTCATCAATAGGACCAAAACTATCTAGTGATTTACTTAAACCACACCCGTATTCTAATTCTCTATTACTATGAAATAGCATTGAATTTAACCACCATTTTTTCATGGAGCTTTTTTCCTCTATTTACATGAGAATGGAATAGATGGATAGTCATTTCATGAAAAATCATATAAATACTTTCTTTTTCATATTCTATGTCATTTAGTTAATATCAATAAAAAATCATATTAAATATAATTTAAAATAGAATAAGGATATAAATCCAATCACTAAGATTAAGAATTGATAATAATAACGAACGAGTGGGTATTCAAAAAAAAATTCTTTTTTTTTTTTTCTTGAAAACCCAGAGTCTTATTTCACTATATATGTAACTATATGTGCTGGAATCTTTTTTTTTGAAAAAAAAATCGAAAAATAATCAAATAATATATTAAATTAAATATTAATAAAATTAGAATATTTAAATTAGAATATTTAATAAATTCGATTTTCAATTATTAGATTTTTTGAAATGAATAAAAAAATAAGGTGTAATCTTTATTCGGATATACAATTTATATTCAAATAGGTATATATCATGAATAAATATCATCTGGGACGGAAGGATTCGAACCTCCGAATAACGGGACCAAAACCCGTTGCCTTACCGCTTGGCCACGCCCCATTTTCGATTCGACACTAATAAATACTATTATTGGTTGTTCGTCAATTCCAGTTATAAACTTATTCTCTATAGAATAAATTGTTGCTAGGATTTTGATATGCATAGATATCGAATTAAACTGAATTTATTGATCATTACATAGAATTCAATTAAGATATTGTATGAAAGTATGATTTCTTCTATATTTTGATTTCAGAATGCAAAGATTTCCAACTGGATAAGTTCAAATCAAAAAAAAAGGATTGGCTTATTTGATTCACTTTTTTCGTTTTATTACTCATTTAGTAATATTCATTATAGATATTATAGATATGAATATTACTAAATGGGTAATAAATATGAATTCAATATTTGAATTATTTATATTTCAATTAATATCCATTTTTAAAATTTTCTATTTTATTATTCTTATATATATATTCTAGAATATATTTCCTTATAACTTTTTTATAAATATATTTCTTTATAATTCTTTGATTTTTTCTTTAATTTTAATATTGAATTCTTAATATAAAAGTATAATAAATAAAAATTATAATTAATCATATAATATATTATAATATCATATAATATATAATAATATTATAATATATTATAATATACAATAAAAAAAATTCGAATTCAAAAAAAGCAAAAATACAATTCATTTTCTTAAAGAACAACATTTTTGTTATGCTTAATATCTTTAGTTTGGTCTGTATTTGTATTCACTCTGTCCTTTATTCAAGTAGTTTTTTCTTGGCGAAATTACCTGAAGCTTACGCTTTTTTGAATCCAATTGTAGATATTATGCCAGTCATACCCCTACTCTTTCTTCTCTTAGCTTTTGTTTGGCAAGCTGCTGTAAGTTTTCGATGAGATCTTTAATTTGAATAATGTCCTAAAAAAATTCAGAATTTATTCGAAAACAAAAATTCGAACATTTTAACATTTTCTAAGATCAGATAAGTCTTACAGTGTGAATCCTTGATTCCAATATTGAAATTTTTTGATAAACAAGAAAAATCCGGACCATCTCATCATTTCCGTTTTTTCCATTAAAAAATCAAAATTAAATGATTAGATTTGAGTCCACCACCAATACCTGGATATCGATTGTGGATATGAAAGAAAATTTTTGGTAATGGTAATAAAAGGCTCGACTCTTACTACAAATCAATTTCCTAATTTTTTTCGATTTCCTCAAAATCACTTAATTTCTTAGAAACTTAGTATCAAAGGAAACATAAACATAATGTGAAATAGAAGAGAATCTATTCTCTTTCTCTGTCGTTTTTTTTTTTTTTTAATTATCTTGGAGATTTTGTAATGCTTACTCTAAAACTATTTGTTTACACAATAGTGATTTTCTTTGTTTCTCTTTTCATCTTCGGATTCCTATCTAACGATCCAGGACGTAATCCAGGACGTGAAGAATAAGAAAATCTTTTTTGTTTTATGTGTTTTCCTTCCTTGTGCTGGATTTTTAAATATTTTTCGTTTTTCTATCTATTTTACATCTTTAACTAGTAAAAAAAATGAAACAAACAAGGAAGGAAAACAAAAAAAAGAAGCTCCATAAGTTCAAAATAAAAAAATGCCAAATTATTAATCAACGGAAACGGAAAGAGAGGGATTCGAACCCTCGGTACAAAAATTCGTACAACGGATTAGCAATCCGACGCTTTAGTCCACTCAGCCATCTCTCCCCAATTCACAAAATAGAATTCTTATGTTTATGTTACATCGCATAAACAAAAAGAACAAAAAGTAGGGCTTGAAAAAAGCCTTCTTTCTTTATATCTTATTTGAGATATTTTAATCTCTTTTTTTTTTTCGATTTGATTTCTATTCATTTTTTTATATATATAATTATATATTAAATTAATAATAATAATTTTTCTATTTTTTATTACCCCTTCTTTTGTTTTCGGGTAACCTATCTATCCAAAAAAGGAATGGAACTATGGATTTTTGCACAATGCATTTTTGTGTTATGAATTAAGTAATCTTGTCGAGATGTATCCGTCAAAATACCTTCAGCAAAAACAAAATCCAAAAATGAGATTCGCCCCCTTTTCTTAATTTCATGAGGGGGCCCCTTACGAAACATGTCAACACTTAAATTTTCATAAAATTATGCCCCTAATTTCATAAATTATGCCTATTTCATTTCATAATTATGACTGATTCCCTTGTTCGACAAAAGATCCTTTTATATACAATAATGGTATTGTAGCGGGTATAGTTTAGTGGTAAAAGTGCGATTCGTTCTATAGACCCCTTAATAGTTAAGGGATCCCTTGCGTGATTCATATCACGATCAAAAACTTTATTTCTTACTTAAAGGGGGCTTTAATCCTTTATACCTCTCAACGAACGATTCGAGGAATCATATACATTATCGTAATTTGTATACAATTTAGAATTGATTCTAAAATTATGAAACATAAGTTTTTGGAATTGGATCAAGAATCCCAATTTTTTAATATGAGTTAAAGGATCCAGGGAAAAAGATATAGACAAATTGTTTCCAATCGTAACTAAATCTTCCATTTTTTTATATTATTTGTTTTGTATAGGAGAGATTGAAGCAAAATAGCTATAAAACGATTTTTCTAGTTTACTAGAAAAATCGACATATTTTTTAGCTCGACGGAAATCTTATTCTTTTCCTAAAGATTCTCTCAAATAGAAATAGAGAACGAAGTAACTAGAAAAAAACATAT